CTGAGGATTTCCAGGAATGGAATAGAGAGATACATCTTAAATGTACCTATAACGGTGTTCCATTATCAGAAACAGAATTTCCAAAAAGTTGGTTGACAGACGGTATTCAGATAAAAATACTGTTTCCTTTCTGTCTGAAACCTTGGCGCAAATCAAAACCACGATCCTCTCAGAAAGATCTAATGAAAAAGAAAAAAGATGATTTTTGTTTTTTAACAATTTGGGGAATGGAAGCGGAACTTCCTTTTGGTCCGCCCCGAAAACGTCCTTCTTTTTTTAAACCCATTTTTAAGGAATTAAAAAAACAAATAGCAAAAGGTAAAAAGAAGTATTTTCGAGTTCTAACGGTTTTCAAAGAAAAAACAAAATTACTTCGAAACGTTTCAAAAGAAATAAAAAAATGGGTTATCGGAGGTGTTTTTTTTATAAAAAAAATAACAAAAGAACTTTCAAAAGTAAATCCAATTCTATTGTTTAGATTAAGAGAAGTATATAAATCAAGCGAACTTAAAGATGAAAAAGATTCTAGGACAAACAATCAGATAATTCACGAATCATTTAGTCAAATTGCATCTCGGAGTTGGACAAATTCCCCGTTGACAGAAAAAAAAACGAAGGATCTCACTGATAGAACAAGTACAATCCGAAATAAAATAGAAAGAATCTCAAAAGAGAAAAAAAAAGTAACTCCAAGAATAAATAATCTTAGTCCTAAGAAAACAAGTTATAATGCTAAAAGATTTGAAAAATGGCAAATATTAAAAAGAAGAAATGCTCGATTAATCTGTAAACTACCCTCCTTTTTAAAAATTTTCATTGAAAAAATCTACACAGATACATTTTTATGTACCATTAATATTCCCAGAATAAATACAGAACTTTTTACTAAATTAACAAAAAAAATTATTGATAAATCGATTTACAATAATGAAAGAAAACAAGCAAAAATTAATAAAAAAAAGAAAACCCCAATTTCGTTTATTTCAGCTATACAAAAGCCACTTGATAAGATTAGTAATATTAAAATTAAAGAAAATTCACGTATTTTTGATGACTTATCCTACATGTCACAAGCCTATGTATTTTACAAATTATCACAAATCAAAATTAGTAACTCAGTAAGATCTGTTGTTCAATATCAAAGAATACCCCCCTTTCTTAAGCCTAAAATAAAAGATTCTTTTGAAAGACAAGGAGTGGTTAATTTGAAATTAGCAAATAAGAAACTTCCGGGCTATGAAACGAATCAATGGAAAAACTGGTTAAAGGGGCATTTTCAATACCATTTATCTCAGATCAGATGGTCTAGATTAATACCAGAAAAAAGGCGAACTTTAGTTCGCCGGCGCTGTATAGCTAAAAAGGAAAATTTAAGCAAGGGGCATTCATATGAAAAAAACCTATTAGTTGGTTCCAAAAAACAATCTGAAGTAGATTTATTATCTACTGAAAAAGATAATTTTCGAAAATCCTATAGATATAATCTTTTATCATATAAATTTATTAATTATGAAAATAAAACGGAATGCTTTTTTTATAGACCTCCCTTTGAAGGAAATAAGAACCAAGAAATTTCTTATACTTATAACAAGACCAAAAAAGCCCTTTTTGATATACGGAGGAACATCCATATTCAAAATGATCTAGGGCAGGTTGATATTCCATATATGGAAAAACCGGCTGATAGAAAATATTTTGATTGGAAAATTTTCAATTTTTATCTTAGACAAAAAGTGGATATTGAGGCCTGGATCATAATTGATACCAATAGGAATCAAAATGCTCAAATTCGTACTAACAACTCTCAAATAATTTCTAAAAAAGATATTTTTTATCTTATGATTCCAGAAAGCAATTCACTAAACTCTCACAAGGGGTTTTTTGATTGGATGGGAATGAATGAAAAAATACTAAAGCGCCCTATATCTAATCTGGGATTTTGGCTCTTCCCAGAATTTGTGTTACTTTATAAGGCATATAAAATGAAACCTTGGTTTATACCAAGCAAATTACTTCTTTTAAATAGTAGTAAAAATAAAAAGATTAATGAAAAGAAAAAGATAAATTTGTTGATAGCATTGAATAAAAAGCATCGAAATGAAGAAGAACCCATAAGCCAAGGAGATCGCGAATCCGTTCTCTCACAACAAAAAGATATTGAAGAAAAGTATGCAAGCTCGGACATGCAAAAGGGGAAAAATAAAAAACAATACAAAAAAAGAAATACAGAAGCAGAACTAGATTTCTTCCTGAAACGTTATTTGCTTTTTCAATTGAGATGGGACGCAACTTTGAATCAAAGAATGATCAATAATATCAAGGTCTACTGTCTCCTGCTTAGACTGATAGATCCAAGAAAAATTACTATATCCTCCATTCAAAAGAGAGAAATTAGTTTGGATATAATGTTGATTCAAAATAATTTAACTCTCTCAGAATTGATGAAAAAAGGAGTATTGATCGTAGAACCACTTCGTTTGGCTGGCAAAAAAGATGGACAATTTATTATGTACCAAACCATAGGTATTTCGTTGCTTCATAAGAGTAAGCATAAAATTAATCAAAAATATCAAGAGCAAAGATATGTTTCTAAGAAAAATTTTGACGAAACTATTTTACCACATCAAAGAATAACCGAAAATAGAGACAAAAATAATTTTGATTTACTTGTTCCGGAAAATATTTTATCGTTTAAACGTCGTAGAAAAGTTAGAATTCTAATTTGTTTCAGTTCAAAGAATAGAAATTATATAGATAGAAATCCAGTATTTTGGAATGAAAAGAACGTAACAAAAAGCAGCCGAGTTTCACATGACAATACCCATCTTGATAGAGAAAAAAACGAATTAATGAAATTAAAGCTCTTTCTTTGGCCTAATTATCGATTAGAAGATTTAGCTTGTATGAATCGTTATTGTTTTGATACCAACAATGGCAGTCGTTTCAGTATGTTAAGAATATACCTGTATCCGCGATTGAAATTCTGTGACTAAGACACTATTTCTATATACCCTATATATAATTATAGGGTATATGAAATTAAACAAATATACCGATCACGTGCTTTTCTTGTCTCACATCTCATTCTAGTATCTAATATAAAATGACTATGAATAAAATCTTAATTAGATCTCGAAATGAATTAACAGAAGCTTCTGAATTTTAGGTCTTCGATGCGAAAATGTACCAATTATTTTCTATTCCTATCTAAATCGAATTTCAAATTCGATTGGTTGGTTTCAATTCAGAAAATTAGGAGTTATCTGGATTAAATTATTGTATATACCACAGAGAAATTAATAGCATTATTATTACTGATCGGTAAAAGTCATATCTGTACAAGGAAAAAGGGGCATTTTGTTATGGTAAAAAATTCAGTCATTTCGATTATTTCTCAAAAAGAAAACGAAGAAAATAAAGGGTCTGTTGAATTTCAAATATTCAGTTTCACCACTAAGATAAGGAGGCTTACTTCACATTTGGAGTTGCACAAAAAAGACTTTTCATCTCAGAGAGGTTTGCGCAAAATTTTGGGAAAACGTCAACGACTACTAGCCTATTTGTCAAAAAGAAGTAGAGGACGCTATAAAGAATTAATTAATGAGTTGGATATTCGAGAAATAAAAACCCGTTAATTTGAAGCATGATACCATTTGATGAGCTTAGTCGTTTAAATTTTAATGAACTTCTTTTTACTTTCAGAAATGCATGGAAGACTGACTCGGGAAAAACTTATGATTACACCAATTACAAGAAACGACCTCATGATAGTGAATATGGGTCCTCACCACCCATCAATGCATGGTGTTCTTCGACTGATCGTTACTCTCGATGGTGAAGATGTTATTGACTGTGACCCTATATTGGGTTATTTACATAGAGGAATGGAGAAAATTGCGGAAAATCGAACAATTATACAATATTTGCCTTATGTAACACGTTGGGATTATTTAGCTACCATGTTTACAGAAGCAATAACCGTAAATGGACCTGAACAGCTAGGAAATATTCAAGTACCTAAAAGGGCTAGCTATATTAGAGCTATTATGCTGGAGTTGAGTCGTATCGCTTCCCATTTGTTATGGCTTGGCCCTTTTATGGCAGATATTGGAGCACAGACACCCTTTTTCTATATTTTTCGAGAACGAGAATTGATATATGACCTATTCGAAGCTGCTACCGGTATGCGCATGATGCATAATTATTTTCGTATCGGAGGGGTCGCTGCTGATTTACCTTATGGATGGATAGATAAATGTTTGGATTTTTGCGATTATTTTTTAACTGGGGTTGCTGAATATCAAAAGCTTATTACACGAAATCCTATTTTTTTAAAACGAGTTGAAGGCGTAGGTATTATTGGCGGAGAAGAAGCACTAAATTGGGGTTTATCGGGGCCAATGCTACGAGCTTCCGGAATACAGTGGGATCTTCGTAAAGTTGATCGTTATGAGTGTTATGACGAATTTGATTGGGAAATTAAATGGCAAAAAGAAGGGGATTCATTAGCTCGTTATTTAGTACGAATCAGTGAAATGACAGAATCCATAAAAATAATCCAACAAGCCTTGGAAGGAATTCCAGGGGGGCCCTATGAGAATTTAGAAAGCCGGCGCTTTGATATTGATAGAATAAAAGACCCTGAATGGAATGATTTTGAATATCGATTTATTAGTAAAAAGCCTTCTCCCACTTTTGAATTGTCCAAGCAAGAACTTTATGTAAGAGTCGAAGCACCAAAAGGAGAATTGGGAATTTTTCTGATCGGAGATCAGAGTGTTTTTCCTTGGAGATGGAAAATCCGACCGCCGGGGTTTATCAACTTGCAAATTCTTCCGCAGTTAGTTAAAAGAATGAAATTGGCTGATATTATGACGATACTAGGTAGTATAGATATCATTATGGGAGAAGTTGATCGTTGAAATGATAATTGATATAACAGAAATAGAAGCTATCCATTCTTTTTCCAGATTGGAATCCTTAAAAGAAGCTTATGGGATCATATGGATGCTTGTCCCTATTTTAATTCTTGTATTAGGAATCACACTGGGTGTTCTAGTAATTGTTTGGTTAGAAAGAGAAATATCTGCAGGGATACAGCAACGTATTGGACCCGAATACGCGGGGCCTTTGGGAATTCTTCAACCTTTAGCCGATGGTACAAAACTACTTTTCAAAGAAAATCTTCTTCCATCTAGAGGAGATACTCGTTTATTCAGTATTGGTCCAGCCATAGCAGTCATATCCATTTTACTAAGTTATTCAATAATTCCTTTGAGCTATCGTTTTATTCTAGCTGATCTTAGTATTGGTGTTTTTTTATGGATCGCCATTTCAAGTCTTGCTCCCGTTGGATTGCTTATGTCAGGGTATGGATCAAATAATAAATATTCTTTTTTAGGTGGATTAAGGGCTGCTGCTCAATCAATTAGTTATGAAATACCATTAACTCTATGTGTATTATCAATATCTCTACGTGTGATTCGGTGAGACATAAAAATTCCCCCATTTCTTTTCTTTCTAACAAGAAAGTCAAATGATTTGAATATGTATTTTTTTTATTCATAATTGGGTTGATGAATTAAACCAGTATAGTTATATGAGTGAAATAAAACGACTTAAAAATTTGCTGTTAAAAGAATGAAATCTCATTTCCTATGTACAAGAATTAAGTGAAAGTAAACATAAGCAGTCAAGGCTGTTTACCCCAAGATTGGCTGATTAGTCATCATGGCTTGAAGCGGGTTTAAAAGATCAATTGTATGGGTTTTTTCTATACTATATAGATGTATTATCCTAATGAAAGATTCAAAAAAACGAGTGGATGGTTAGGAAGACCAAGATACACAAAGGATTAGTAATGGAGATTTTGAAAATTATCCAATAGGATATTTTTTTATAGAAAAATAATTCGAATTGGGGCTTTAAGTTGGTAGAAATTCTTAAGAAGTACTCCCCATGATTTCGACCCAGAGTATGTTCCTGTCCACCGATTAAGTAAATAACTATCAAAACGAAGAAATCTTTTACTTTTGATAATGGGGATAATGCTTCTTTTCTGAGAAAGGAGAATAGGAATAAAAAATTCTTGTTATGTAATGCCTAAATTTATTTTCGTAATCGAAAATGAGAAGTTGAAATATCAAATATCTATGCGATATTCCTCTAAAAAGTATTTTTTTTCATTCAAGGCTAAAGTTTTTAATCAACAAAGAAAAATTAAAATTCTTAAAATATGAGATCAATTCAGAAGCACTTTTTATTATATTCTAATTATAAATCTAGCAGACAGAATTCCATTAGTCTAATTCTAGGCCTTAGGATAAGAGTTTTATTCTCTATAGATCCTACAAACACATCAACAAACACATCAAGATAAATAATGTTGAAAGTTTCTTAGATTTATTTGTGACCTATGAGGAGCCGTATGAGGTGAAAATCTCATGTACGGTTCTGTAATAGCGATGAAAGCAGTGATGTTATTGTCGACTATGATTATCTAACAGTTTAAGTACAGTTGATATAGTTGAAACACAATCCAAATATGGTTTTTGGGGATGGAATTTGTGGCGTCAACCTATAGGGTTTATCATTTTTCTAATTTCTTCTCTAGCCGAGTGTGAGAGATTGCCTTTTGATTTACCAGAAGCAGAAGAAGAATTAGTAGCGGGTTATCAAACCGAATATTCGGGTATCAAATTTGGCTTATTTTATGTTGCTTCATATCTAAATCTACTAATTTCCTCATTATTTGTAACAGTTCTTTACTTGGGGGGGTGGAATCTTTCTATTCCAAATATATTTGGTCCTGAGTTATTTGACATAAATAAAAGAGGGAAGGTTTTTGGAACAATAATCGGTATCTTTATTACACTGGCTAAAACTTATTTGTTCTTATTCATTTCTATTGCAACAAGATGGACTTTACCAAGGCTGAGAATGGACCAACTATTAAATCTTGGATGGAAATTTCTTTTACCTATTTCTTTAGGTAATCTATTATTAACGACTTCGTTCGAGCTTCTTTCACTGTAAAGGAATAGAATATAATATTCTTCATAACTTGTCTCAAACAAGAGAAAGAAACGAGTAAAAATTTTTATAGATATTCCGACATGTTCCCTATGCTAACTCGGTTCTTGAACTCTGGTCAACAAACAACACGAGCTGCCAGGTACATTGGTCAAGGTTTCGTGATTACCTTGTCCCACTCGAATCGTTTACCTGTAACTATTCAATACCCCTACGAAAAATTGATTACATCAGAACGTTTCCGAGGCCGAATCCACTTTGAATTTGATAAATGCATTGCTTGTGAAGTATGTGTTCGTGTATGTCCTATAGATCTACCCGTTGTAGATTGGAAATTGCAAACGGATATTCGAAAGAAACGATTACTTAATTACAGTATTGATTTTGGAATTTGTATATTTTGTGGTAATTGTGTTGAGTATTGTCCAACAAATTGTTTATCAATGTCCGAAGAATATGAGCTCTCCACTTATAATCGTCATGAATTGAATTATAATCAAATTGCTTTAGGCCGGTTACCGGTATCAATAATTGAAGATTACACAATTAGAACAATTTCTTCGAATTTACCTCAACTCAACAACGTATAAAACTCTCGATTCAAAAAAATAGTTTTTGGTTTTTTTGGAGTTAAAGAAATGAGGTTTTTGCTTGGTCAATACAAAAGAACGATTGGTTGGTGAGGGTTGTGGCTTTATTTTTATTTAAAATAAAATGAGTTTCTATTCGAATAATGTAATGATTTAATAATATAAAATATAAAGAGAAAGTTTTAACCTTTGCTTTCGAAACTAAATAAAAGCAGTCCTGTATTTACATCAATCCAAATCTTCCCCATTCATTCAAATTAAATTCAATTAAGAAGTATGTTAAAATAAACAAAAAAGATAACTTCTTTTTTCCTGGTCAGGTCAACAAAGACATGAAATATTTCGATTTTTTTTATAAAATCAAATGGATTTACCCGGACCAATACATGATTTTCTTTTAGTCTTTCTAGGATCGGGTCTTATATTAGGAAGTCTGGCAGTAGTATTACTTCCGAATCCAATTTATTCGGCCTTTTCGTTGGGATTGGTTCTTTTTTGTATATCCTTATTATATATTCTATCGAACTCCTATTTTGTAGCTGCCGCGCAGCTCCTTATTTATGTAGGAGCTATAAATGTTTTAATAATTTTTGCTGTGATGTTTATGAATGGTTCAGAATATTACAAAGATTTTCATCTTTGGACGGTTGGGGATGGAGTTACTTCAATGATTTGTACAAGTCTTTTTATTTCACTAATTACTACTATTCTAGATACGGCCTGGTATAGTATCAGCTGGACTACAAAATCAAATCAGATTTTAGAACAAGATTTGATAAGTAATAGTCAACAAATTGGAATTCATTTAGCAACGGATTTTTTTCTTCCATTTGAACTCATTTCAATAATCCTTTTAGTTGCTTTAATAGGTGCTATTTCTATAGCTCGTCAATAAGAAATCTTTAAAACAAGTAATTAAATTCAAATACAATTAACTAACACAAAAGGTATAATTCCTTAATTTGAATTACTATTTCAAAATAGAATAAAAAGGCTTGACTTTTTTTTTATATCGGTCTATTACCAATCTATTTCCTTATTTCATATTTGTTAGAATCGAATCTTTTGAATCATTGTTCAGATTAAAACGAATCAAAATTGATCTTGATAAGGAGTTGATTAATGATGCTCGAACATATCCTTGTTTTGAGTGCCTATTTATTTTCTGTTGGTATCTATGGATTGATCACAAGTCGAAATATGGTTAGAGCCCTTATGTGCCTTGAACTTCTGTTAAATTCAGTTAATATAAATTTTGTAACATTTTCTGATATTTTTGATAATCGTCAATTAAGAGGAGACATTTTTTCAATTTTTGTTATAACTATTGCAGCCGCTGAAGCAGCTATTGGACCGGCTATTGTTTCATCGATTTATCGTAACAGAAAATCAATTCGTATTAACCAATCAAACTTGTTGAATAAATAGTATTCATTATTGTATCAGTCGAAAATTGAATATTTATAAATAAGTTCAAATTAATAGGTTTGAGGCGGTAAAGGTAAGGTATGGTCGTGGTTGCAAAAACACAGGAAATCAAAGTATTTTGGTCCTTTTTCATAAAGAAATTCGGAAGTAAATTGATTATGATCACTCATTGATTCGTCCGGTATCTAACTAGAGGATTCATTTATAAGTTAGTTTACTAGACCGAAAATTTATGACGTTCAAAATGTATAGATCCAATGTCACATTCAGTAAAGATTTATGATACATGTATAGGATGTACCCAATGTGTCCGGGCGTGCCCCACTGATGTATTAGAAATGATACCTTGGGATGGATGTAAAGCTAAACAAATCGCTTCTGCCCCAAGGACCGAAGACTGCGTTGGTTGTAAGAGGTGTGAATCTGCGTGTCCAACGGATTTTTTGAGTGTTCGAGTTTATTTATGGCATGAAACAACTCGCAGTATGGGTCTAGCTTATTGATACATTCCATAAAATTCTACTTGAACCCATTTTATTTTTTTTACCGACAAAACTCGTGCTCAAAATCAAATTAAATTGAGCACGGGTTTTTCTGGCCCAAGCGTATCTTGTCTTTACCACGAACCATTTTCCTTGTTTAACAATAATTGCAGTTTTGCCAATATTTGCAGGTTGCTTCATTTTTTTTCTTCCACATAGGGGAAATAGAATAATCCGTTGGTATACTATAGGTATGTGTATCTTAGAGCTTCTTCTAACGACTTATGCATTCTGCTATCATTTTCAATCAGATGACCCATTAATCCAACTAATGGAGGATTATAAATGGATCCTTTTTTTGGATTTTCATTGGAGATTAGGAATAGATGGACTCTCTATAGGACCTATTTTACTAACGGGATTCATTACTACTTTAGCTACTTTAGCGGCTTGGCCGGTTACTCGAGATTCTCGATTATTTCATTTCCTAATGTTAGCAATGTACAGTGGACAAATAGGATTATTTTCGTCTCGAGATCTTTTACTTTTTTTTCTCATGTGGGAGTTAGAATTAATTCCCGTTTATCTACTTGTATCCATGTGGGGAGGAAAAAAACGTCTGTATTCGGCTACAAAATTTATTTTGTACACGGCCGGGGGTTCTATTTTTCTTTTAATGGGAGTTCTGGGCGTCGGTTTATATAGTTCTACTGCACCAACATTAAATTTTGAAATATTGGCTAATCAGTCCTATCCTGTGGCCTTGGAAATATTATTTTATATTGGGTTTTTTCTTGCTTTTGCTGTTAAATTACCAATCATACCCCTACATACATGGTTACCAGATACCCACGGAGAAGCACATTATAGTACTTGTATGCTTCTAGCCGGAATCTTATTAAAAATGGGAGCGTATGGATTAATTCGGATCAATATGGAATTATTTCCTCATGCTCATTCTCTATTTTCTCCTTGGTTGATAATAGTGGGCGCAATGCAAATAATTTATGCAGCTTCAACATCTCTTGGTCAACAGAATTTAAAAAAAAGAATAGCCTATTCCTCTGTATCTCATATGGGTTTCATAATTATAGGAATTGGTTCTATCACGGATATGGGGCTCAACGGAGCCCTTTTACAAATAATCTCTCATGGATTTATCGGTGCTGCACTTTTTTTCTTGGCCGGAACGGCTTATGATAGAATACGTCTTCTTTATCTTGACGAAATGGGTGGAATAGCTATCCCAATGCCAAAAATGTTCACGATGTTCAGTAGTTTTTCGATGGCCTCCCTCGCATTACCGGGTATGAGTGGTTTTGTTGCGGAGTTAATAGTATTTTTTGGATTAGTTACTAGTCCAAAATTTCTTTTAATGACAAAAATCCTAATTACTTTTGTAATGGCAATTGGAATTATATTAACCCCTATTTATTTATTATCTATGTTACGCCAGATGTTCTATGGATACAAGATATTTAACGGCCGAAACTCTTATTTTTTTGATTCTGGGCCGCGAGAGTTATTTCTTCCAATCTCTATTTTTTTACCCGTAGTCGGTATTGGTATGTACCCAGATTTCGTTCTTTCACTATCAGTTGAAAAGGTTGAAGTTATCCTATCTAATTCTTTTTATAGATAGTTTTTTTATTAATAAAAAAACTAAAAAACGATCTTATCATTTATAACATTTATAAAAAGTTTCGTTGTACAATGACAAAAAGAAGGCTTTTTCTTCTCTTGTGTTAAATAAAAAAAATGAATTTGAACTAGCGAGAGCCCCGCGAATCAAAGTCGCGGGGCTCTCGCTAGTTCACAAAAGTTTTTTATCTGATATACGTTGTATGCTTTTCTATTCTTATTGGTTCCTATTGGTAAGAACCCCCTTTTTGAATTTAATTAGATGTTAATGTAAATGAACCATAACTATGTAATCCTATTCCTAATAGATTTACTCCAAAATAGCATATCCAAATTATAAGAAATCCAATAAAGGCTACAATTGCTGAATTTGTACCCTTCCATTTTATATTTGTTTGAGTATGTAAATAAATTGCAAATATGATCCAAGTAATAAAGGCCCAAGTTTCTTTTGGGTCCCAACTCCAATAGGATCCCCATGCTTCGTTAGCCCATACTGCTCCAGAAAGAATTCCTATCGTTAAAAAGAGAAATCCTAGACTAATAACCCGATAACTCCAATAATCCAATTGTTGAATCAATTGTGACTTATAATAATTTATTGGAGAAAAAAAAGAAGTTTTTTGTAAAACATTTTTTCCTTTTCCTTGATGCATGTATTGCATTTTATCAAGTAAAAATGAATCGTTTAAATTTAATAAACGATTATTCGTAGAAAAAAATCTTCTCTTTTGTCGAATTGTAATGACTAGAAGTGATACTGATAATAATGATCCACATAAAAGGGCCACATATCCTAATATCATCATACTTACGTGCATTATTAACCACTCGGACTGAAGGGCGGGTACTAATATTGTGGATTCGTGTATTTCAGTTAAAAGACCTGAGGTAGCAAAGCCCTGGGAAAAAAGAGCACTTGGACTAATTATTGTGTTTAGAATATTTTTCTTTTTTTTGAAATATGGAACGATATAAATAAAGGAAAAACTCCATGAAAGGAAGATTAACGATTCATATAAATCACTCAGTGGAAAATGTTTTGAATAAATCCAACGAGAAATTAATAATCCTGTTATACACAAAAAAATCATTATCATGCCCTTTTCGGATGAATCATATAATTTTACGATTTCATCGACAAAAAAGGTTATCAAATTAATTGTAATTAGAATTGAAACAGTCGAAAAAGAAATATGAATTAATATATGCTCTAAAGTTGAAAATATCATAAAAAAAGTTCCTTAATTATAAAATCGTAAATGGAATTCATTATTATTCATTATAGGATCTATTTTATTTATTTTTTTAGGAGATGACATGCCATGCCGCTACTCGGACTCGAACCGAGATGCTCTAGCACTGCTTCCTAAGAGCAGCGTGTCTACCAATTTCACCATAGCGGCTTGTCTTGACCCCATAATAACCTACGAACAGGAAATAGTCTAGATTTAAGAATTCAATTGGGTGCAATATTTTAGAGGAAAGATGAAAATCAATGAAGAAAAATTTGTTCAAATATGTACTTCAAGGTTCATTATTTTAGTTTAGGGTTTTAGTTTTATTGTGGACTTTAGACTCTTATCGGCTTGAGCTCTTATAAAATCAGCGAGTCTTACTATGAATTAAGTCCCCCCCCCCCAAAAAAAAAAAAATCTGTTTTATCAATGAACAAAAAAATATTTTCGATTATTCAAAATTCACACATATTTATCCAGAATATTTTTATTAAGTATTTTTGCGTGAATTGATTGCGAGAGATATATCAGCTATATATAAAAATTTATAGAAAATAAAAAAGTAATAAAGTTGTAAAAAAAAGAAAATCTTAATAGTACAAATAGGTTGATCGGGAAAATAAGACTCCCGTCCTGGAAAGAAAAAATATTCAAAATAGAGTATCTTGTGTTTTTTTTTAACAAAAAAACACTTTGTTTGAATTCGGCCAAAGTAAACAGAAGAATTCCATTTCCTATGGATTAATTCACCAGGAAATGGAATTGGAGAATTTTCTTTTTGAAAGGGAAGGGTTCCACTTTTGAGTCAGGTTGATTTAGATTGTTCTAAGGTTTTCTGCTTTATTTCTTAATAACTTATTTTTTTATTTTATTTGTTTGTCCCCCCAAAAAACTTTTTGAAGTCCCGGTAGAAAGAGATTTCGCTAAAGAAAATGCTTTTAACGCCGCCCAATAGCCTTTCCTTTTCCAAAAATTTTTACGAATACGCTTTTTTGATCCAGAAGTACGTTTTTTTGGAACTGCCATTTAAATAAAAATTAAGAGATTACTCGTTGGTATAGCTGGATGTGAAAGACATTTATTGTTCAAAAAAAATCTGCGCTTTTCTAGAGAATTTTTTTCTAAAATTCTAAAAAAACGGCCTATGAACGATATGGTAAAATCGCATAAAATTTTTCTAAAAATAAAAAAAAGAAGAATATTTTTAGTAACTTGTCAAAATAGTAACTTGTCAAAATTTGACTTTAATTTGAAAATTAAAAGGAGACTCTTAATTAATCTTTGTCTTTCATATGAGTTGACCCATTGGAACTTCTTGATTTGAATATTTGAAATATTTAGAAGAAATTTAGAAAGAATAAGTAAAACGAAATACAAATTAATAAATTCTATATTTTAATATTTAAGTTAGTGCATATTTTCATTTTTTTATTGACTCCTTTCAAAAGAAGTAAAATCCGATAAATCGGAACGAATTAATTACGAATTAAAAATTTTTTATGCAACAAACATATCAATATGGGTGGATTTTACCTTTCGTTCTACTTCCAGTTCCTATGTTAATAGGAGTGGGACTTCTTCTTTTTCCGACAGCAACAAAAAACCTTCGTCGTATGTGGGCTTTTCCAAGTATTTTATTGTTAAGTATAGTCATGATTTTTTCAACTAATCTATCTATTCAGCAAATAAATAGCAGTTCTATCCACCAATATGTATGGTCTTGGACACTCGATAATGATTTTTCTTTAGAATTCGGCTGCCTGATCGATCCACTTACTTCTATTATGTCAATGTTAATTACTACTGTTGGAATCACGGTTCTTATTTATAGTGATAATTATATGGCTCACGATCAAGGATACTTGAGATTTTTTGCTTATATGAGTTTTTTCAGTACTTCCATGTTGGGATTAGTTACTAGTTCAAATTTGATACAAATTTATTTTTTTTGGGAATTGGTTGGAATGTGTTCCTATCTATTAATAGGGTTTTGGTTTACGCGACCTTCTGCGGCAAATGCTTGTCAAAAAGCATTTGTAACTAATCGTGTAGGCGATTTTGGATTCTTATTAGGAATTTTAGGTTTTTATTGGATAACAGGTAGTTTTGAATTTCGTGATTTATTCGAAATACTCAATAACTTGATTTATAATAATCAAGTTCATTTTTCCTTTGTTACTTTGTGTGCTGCTTTATTATTTGCCGGTGCGGTTGCTAAGTCTGCACAATTTCCCCTTCATGTGTGGTTACCCGATGCTATGGAGGGACCCACTCCTATTTCTGCTCTTATACACGCTGCTACTATGGTAGCAGCGGGGATTTTTCTTGTCGCCCGCCTTCTCCCTCTTTTTATGGTTATACCCCATATAATGAATTTAATCTCCTTGATAGGCATAATAACACTATTATTAGGAGCTACTTTAGCTCTTGCTCAAAAAGACATTAAAAGGGGTTTAGCCTATTCGACAATGTCTCAATTGGGTTATATGATGTTAGCGCTAGGAATGGGGTCTTATCGAAGTGCTTTATTTCATTTGATTACTCATGCTTATTCCAAAGCATTATTGTTTTTAGGGTCTGGGTCCGTTA